TGATAATCATCCGCGCCTGAAACGTATTTTGATGCCCGAAAGTTGGATAGGATGGCCTTTACGTAAGGATTATATTGCCCCAAATTTCTATGAAATACAAGATGCTCTTTGAATGATAAGAAATTAATCTTTCTTCACTTCTATGATTCCAGGTACTCGAGGAATATTTTTACATTTTGTTCAAGATCAAACAGAGTCATTGGACTTTCATTCATATTATAGATGCGCGAAATAAAACAAAATAGGGTTTCATTGATATTCCCTAAAAATTGGGAAGATTTTTTTTTTTCAGATGAGCTGGTAAAATGAACCAAAAGAGTTCTTTATCATGAACTTTGTACCGCGCACATCATTTAGAAGGGTTCTAGAAAGTCACGTAGAGGGAAATAAAGAAATAGAAAATGCAAAAAAAAAAATGAAAAGAAATGAAAGGGTTTTGGATTCTATTTGTACTGTATCTATCTGAAATGATTTTTTCTATTCCCACTGTTTTACTCTTTTAGACTTTGGGGTTTTCAACCAACTAAAAAAACTTCACTTTTCGGATATGTATGAAGTATTAACATTCTTTTTGAATGAAAGAAAGCACCCTACGAGCAAACAAAAAAGAAGAGGAAACATAATCTAATTTTTTCTTTAACCTATATATTATATGGATTCTATCTATTTTAGAATATTGTATTCTTTACTCATCTACAAAAAATTGGGGCATATCTTTAGACAACCAAAGGGGTATATCGCTAGAGACAAAAATAGATACGTATATATCATGATCTATATCGATTAATTTGTATGAGTATACATTATTATATTATATTATATTAACCACATGTCAGGAACCAGATTTGAACTGGTGACACGAGGATTTTCAGTCCTCTGCTCTACCAACTGAGCTATCCCGACTCTTCCCGGTGCATCATTTCCATATTACTACTACTAAATACTACTAAAAGAAAGGGCGCTTAGGCTATGTCAATTCAATTAAATAGACTAAAAAGCATTACAAAGTCTTACGCAGGCCCTTGAATTTTTTGGATCTTCAAAAATAATACTTTTTTTTTTAGTTAATTTGAATTCAAAATAACGATATGGACTGTGAATATTTCAAATAGGAATTCCTTGCTCATAGATGTTCATTTGAGCGTATATCTTATATATAATATATAAGATATATAAGAAGACTTGTGAAAAGAGAGAAACATTTCTCTGCCGATTTTTTTTTTTTTGTTTGTGAAAGAGTGAATGAGAAACGTAGCTAATTTTGAACCGCTGAAAAAAAAGGGGGGGGATAAAAAGATAGTTAGAAAGGAAAACCGATCTTTTTTGGGGATAGAGGGACTTGAACCCTCACGATTTCTAAAGTCGACGGATTTTCCTCTTACTATAAATTTCATTGTTGTCGGTATTGACATGTAGAACGGGACTCTATCTTTACTCTCGTCCAATAAGTTAGTTCTTCAAAAGAACTATCAGACCATAGAGTGACTGATTTGATCGGCGAATATTCGATTCTTCCTTCCATTTGGAATCGATTCACAATCCATTTTCAATTTTTCATATACATATAAAATAAAAAATGGATTAGGATCTCATTAATTTTTGCTATTTCAGTACAAATACGTACGTATATAGGTTCATCCTTTCCGGAGTTTCGATAGAAAGATTCCTCGACCAACGCAGTCAACCCTATTCGTTAGAACAGCTTCCATTGAGTCTCTGCACCTATCCTTTTTTTTTTCTTTCTGAACCACCTTTTTATGAAAACAGGATTTGGCTCAGGATTGCCCATTTTTAATTCCAGGGTTTCTCTGAATTTGAAAGTTCTCACTTAGTAGGTTTCCATACCAAGGCTCAATCCAATCAAGTCCGTAGCGTCTACCAATTTCGCCATATCCCCCTTTTTCTAGGATCTCTTTGGGATGCCATCTCCTTCTTTCTTTCATTTATGCTGGAGCCATCAAATTCTTTAGATGAAAATTCCTATATAGAAAATATAAAAAATATAGGGGTCTCCTCCTATTTGTTTGTGCTTTTTTTTTGTCTATATTCTTTCATCTCTACTATATTCTTTCATCTCTATCAGAGGACCGGCATTTGTTGCAATCAGAAATGATTCTATCATTGATGTATCTGCAATTCAATATGGATGGATATATACCACATATATCCCTCTTTTCCTCTCCATTTTTACGAGATATTTAGAATACTTGAAGGGTCAATTCTTTTTTTTTATCCCCTACTTTTTCGAATTAAACCAGAGGAATGTTTCATTTTGATCTGTATCCTTATCTTTTCCTTAGGGCTGGCCCACTATAACATTATAATTAGAATCTAATTCTTTTACTAAAATACTAAAAGTATACCTAATCCATAGAATATATAACTTTATTTATTTTTTTTTTTTTTTTTATATTAGAAAATTTTGAATTTCATTGTTCTCTCATATTAATATATTAATTTTATGTTATGTAATTTTTAAAATTTTATTTATTTTATATATAAATAGAATTATATATTCTTATTCATTCTATTTAATTCTATTCCATTCTTTCTATATGCATATCTATATTCATTATGAATTATGAATAGTTAACTAGGATCCCACTATTCTATTTTATGAAATTCCTGTGGACAACACAAATTTGTGTTGTTATCTAAGCCTGCTTAGCTCAGAGGTTAGAGCATCGCATTTGTAATGCGATGGTCATCGGTTCGATTCCGATAGTAGGCTTTTCTTTCGTTAGGTCAACTTTTTTTTTTTTACTTTTACATTTTTACACAATGAATAATGTCTCCTTGAAATCTTATTGAAAAGACTTTTCCCTCGTCTGGTCACTGATCTATATCTATTATCGTGTAAGAACTCCCAACTATGAAAAAAAAAACTGATTGGAGCAATGAGATCTCTCCCGAACAAATTAGGAAAAGTATCCCTAAACTCTTACTATATATTTACTATATATAATATATAAAATATACAAAAAAGTCTGGATATTGATACAATTCATCTCATTTTTTTTTTCTTTTTTGTTGTAGTCTACTTCAGTAGATGTCGCTTTGTTTATCGTTTAGTTCAGTCTTAATTTAGGTTTATTCTATAATTCTATAAAATAAATTTGATAAAAAAATAAAGGAGTATTTATGTCTCGTTACCGAGGGCCTCGTTTTAAAAAAATACGCCGTCTGGGAGCTTTACCGGGACTTACTAGTAAAAGTCCTACATCCGGAAGTGATCCTCGAAACCAATCGCGTTCCGGGAAAAGATCTCAATATCGTATTCGTCTAGAAGAAAAACAAAAATTGCGTTTTCATTATGGTCTGACAGAGCGACAATTGCTTAAATATGTTCGTATCGCTGGAAAAGCCAAAGGTTCAACAGGTCAGGTTTTACTACAATTACTTGAAATGCGTTTGGATAATATACTTTTTCGATTAGGTATGGCTTCGACCATTCCAGGAGCCCGACAATTAGTTAACCATAGGCATATTTTAGTTAATGGTCGTATAGTGGATATACCAAGTTACCGCTGCAAACCCCGAGATATTATTACGACAAGAGATGAACAAAAATCCATAGCTCTGATTCAAAATTCTCTTGATTCATTCCCACATGAGGAATTGCCAAAACATTTGACTCTTCACTCATCCCAATATAAAGGATTAGTCAATCAAATAATAGATAGTAAGTGGGTTGGTTTAAAAATCAATGAGTTGCTAGTCGTAGAATATTATTCTCGTCAGACTTGAACCTAACTAAAACAACAAGGAACAGGGGTTCGGGTGCTCCTCCCTTTTTCGTCGAAGTAAATTGACTTTACTTTAGATGAGAGACTTGATCCGGATTTTTTCCTATCCCATTTAGGTATCAAAAGTGGATCGGGGTCAATTTTCATGCCTTGGCTACCCTTTACCTGTATTTTTGTACTACAGCAATTAGGAATAGCAAATCTATATCAAAGAAAGGTTTAACTGTTAGAATAATAGTATCTATTCGTATTTGATACATTGCGGTTTGTAACGTTCGTAAATTAGATTAGGTGAAGGTACGGAAAGAGAGGGATTCGAACCCTCGGTAAACAAAAGCCTACATAGCAGTTCCAATGCTACGCCTTCAACCACTCGGCCATCTCTCCTACAAAATATTATGATTAAGACCCAGAAAACGAGTGAATATCGAGTCATTTCATTTATAGTATTGCAGTAAGTATAGGTATGGTCAATCAATTATAGAAAAAAAAAGAAGGATCTTCTTTCGGGGTTCGGGAGATATAAAGGGATATTTTTTTATTGTGAAAACCCATTAAAAACAAAATGAAAAAGAAAAGATATATCTATTCGTGTTTGTTTTGTCAAGACGACGATACGTCTTTTTCTGATATTTATACTGGTACCAGATTAAACACTGAATTGTAACGAATCCCCTGATGGATCTATAGTTTTTTTATATGATTACATTTAGACATGGTTATATTTATACTTAACTATGGTTCCATAGGAATTAAAAAACCCCCTTCCCGTTTAAGATTTATCAACAACAACTCCTTACCCCATGGATCTATTACAATTCCCTGAATTAAACCATGGATTTCTATATTTTGATTGTGTATACACGCTATGCACACTAAAGAAGGTTGTTCTATTTTAATCATAGAATGATTATTTTCCTCCTTGGATCTTAATCCAATCAAAACAAACTTCTCGAGTTATCATAATCTGTATGACAAATTGCTCGATTCTTCAACTTCGATGAAATTGAAATAGTAAGAATTCAGTTCATTGGTATACGAATACATTTGATTTGGGTGAAATCCAACCGGATTCAAATATTTCCTATTGATTCCTGTCACAAAGGAACAACTTTAGTGGAAGGTCCACATCTTTTTTTTTTAGAATGAGTCTTTTTTTATGTTATTTCGTACTGTACAATTCCTTTGTTTGTGGGATTCTTTTCCCGCGAGAGGTAATGAGAAGAATTATCGAATGGATTGTTAACTATGCCT